CAACATAGTTTATTTATTATTTGTTCTTTTTTTTTTATATATTTTGTCTTTCTAATTATTTAGAATCCATTTAATAGATTTATATATTTAATGGATTTTTAATAAAAAAATTCTTGTTTATAATAATAATATTAGTTTTTACAACTCTTGAGTTGTCCAATGAATCTGTTGATTCCGAATCGCGGGATAGAGAGACAGATGACGAATTTATTTCTTACCTATGTCACAAGATTTTTGTTAGTATCATCTATAATGAGAATAATAGATGAATCAAAAACTTTCAATTGAATATATTCTTTCAATTGGTATTTTTACTTATCCATCCGCGTATCTTTCAAAAATAGAAACTTAGGGAAGTGCTTTATAAACATATGGATAAAAATAACGTATTTCATTTAGCCTCGTCATGCCTACTATCACTAGTTATTTCGGTTTTCTACTAGCAGTTTTAACTATAACCTCAGCTCTATTTATCGGTCTGAACAAGATACGACTTATTTGATTGAAATTCATTGAATGCACAATTCAAAAAAAGAAACATTTCTGTGGTATTCCATATATTCGATATATTGATATTGTAGAGTTCTTTACCTTGTCAATTCAATTTCCAATTTTTGGTCATTGAGATTCATGGGCAATACAGATTAATATTTTAAGGATAGATATTACCTCTCCTTTTCCTCGTTCAACTAAATTGAAATGATTGAAGTTTTTCTATTTGGAATCGTATTAGGTCTAATTCCTATTACTTTGGCTGGATTATTTGTGACCGCATATTTACAATACAGACGTGGGGATCAGTTGGACCTTTGATTAATTAACAGTTCTTTTTTTGATTGACCTCCTATAAAGCAAGTAGGAGGTCAAATTTTTATTTCTGTTGAATTATTTCAGTATAATTTTCGATCTAACAACAACAAGAATCGAATCACGCTCTGTAGGATTTGAACCTACGACATCGGGTTTTGGAGACCCGCGTTCTACCGAACTGAACTAAGAGCGTTTTATTATCAAACTAAATGCAACCCTAATATATCTTGCATACATATATTATCATATAGAATATCATAAAATTAAATAAAAAAAAAGATTGATTCGGTATATGTATGTTCAATTTTTATGGATCTCAATTGATTCCTCGTTACTGTTCAGAAGATAAGTAATAGGTAGGGATGACAGGATTTGAACCCGTGACATTTTGTACCCAAAACAAACGCGCTACCAAGCTGCGCTACATCCCTTTCAATTGGTCTACAGTGTCATTGTAGAGAATCGCTGTCTTGTTTTCCACATTTTTGATTTATTTCCTCCATTGGTATATACAAATTATCTTGCCATTTCTTCTTTTTTGTCTCATATCATATATAAAATATAATAAAAAGACTTATATACGTATGAAATAATAAATATGAAATCCGCCGTAAAGAAAAATGAATATTTGGGGGGATGGAAAGCGACATATTTTTTTTAATAAAAAAGGGAATATCTACCGAATTGAACTGTTGTACATTTCAATTTGAATTAGGAATTCCGCGTACAATACAAGCGATTATTAACTATATATACATTTGATGGTATGTAATACCATTATGTATTACAAATTACTATAAGGAGGGTTTTAAATGCGAGATCTAAAAACATATCTCTCCGTGGCACCGGTAGTAAGTACTATATGGTTCGGGGCTTTAGCGGGTCTATTAATCGAGATCAATCGTTTATTCCCGGATGCGTTAGTATTCCCATTTTTTTCATTCTAGTTATCGACTTGGGAAGGGGTGAAGAAGATTAGAAAAACAATCAAATATCTGTGACTAATCCCCTTCCCCTTCTTTTTTTTAGAGTTTTTAGGCTTAGAATAAGTTAGAAAAGAGAAAGAATCAAAATGGATTCAACCTCAGTCAAACTCGGACTCGGCGCCGGGTTCCAAGTGAGAACGAAAATGAAAATGTGATGGCTAGGGCAACAATATCATACAAGATACTTAAATGAAAAACTGTACTGCGATTCTAAATTTAGAAATCATTGTATTACTATATTTTATATTTGATTGCAACGAAATCTTTCATAATTTTATTTCGAGTTACCAACTTCTCTTTTTTCTTCCTTTTGGATCGGAAAATGGAAGAGTTGCGTGAATCAAAAATCCAAAGGAGGTTCATGGCCAAGGGTAAAGATGCCCGAATAACAGTTATTTTGGAATGTACTCGTTGTGTTCGAAACGGTGTTAATAGGGAATCAATGGGTATTTCCAGATATATTACTCAAAAGAATCGACACAATACGCCTAGTCGATTGGAATTGAGAAAATTCTGTCCCCGTTGTTACAAACATACGATTCATGGGGAGATAAAGAAATAGATCGAACCGATCGTCTGTGTGTCACCCTTTTCCAATCCAAGGAAGATGCAAAATTACATATATTAGACATATTTTAGATTTAAATATAAACAAACCAAATCCTATTTCTTAATTCTAAATCATTTTAGATCCGATCGAAATAGGATTTTCGGGATAAGGAATAAACAAACCATGGATAAATCCAAGCGACTCCTTCTTAAATCCAAACGATCTTTTCGTAAGCGTTTGCCCCCGATTCAATCGGGGGATCGAATTGATTATAGAAACATGAGTTTAATTAGTCGATTTATTAGTGAACAAGGAAAAATATTATCTAGACGGGTAAATAGATTGACCTTAAAACAGCAACGCTTAATTACTATTGCTATAAAACAAGCTCGTATTTTATCTTTGTTACCTTTTCTTAATAACGAGAAACAATTTGAAAGAAGCGAGTCGACCACTCGAACTATTGGTCTTAGAACCAGGAATAAATAGGCTTACTCTTCAATTGAATTAAAATTCTAATCCAAACTCAACCGCAGATTGATGCTTTGTTCGAAAAATCCGAAAATCTAGATTTAATTGTCGTGTCGTAAGAAAAAAAAAAAAAGAATAGGGGAAGAAGAATAAATCTTTTTTTTATTGAACATATTTGCTCATTTTGACCACTTTATCATATATCATATTTTATCATACTAATTTCTACTCTACCTTCTCGGAGTTCATTCTCCAGAGAACTCCATTTTAAGCATTCCGCTAGATTCTTTCCAATCTTCTTATTTTATGATCTCATTGGAAATCATATAAAGACAATTCCTATTTAATATAGCGATTTGGGCAAGTATTTTACGATTAAGAAGCAACTGCCTCTTGTACAGATTGTGTATGAATCTACTATAACTGTAGTCTATCTTATTATATCGAATTACTGCATTTATTCGAGTGATCCACAACTGTCGAAAATTTCTTTTTTGCCTACCTCTATCCCGATAAGCTGAAGCCAAAGCTCTTATTTTCTGTTGAGTAATAGTTCGAGTAAGTCTTGAATGAGCCCCTCGAAAGCTTGATGCAAATAAACGAATTTTTGTTCTACGTCTCCGAGCTATATATCCTCGTTTAATTCTAGTCATTGAATAAATGAAACTTTGATGAATAACTAATTGATTTCCTTTCTTTCAGTTATTCCTTTCTCCTTTCCTAGTCTATTAATAACAAAACGTCTTTTTCCAATGTATAAAATAAAAATTCCAATGGCTTTTGCTACTATAACCTTCCCGACCACGATTTCTTTTTTTGTTCTAGTCACCCGAAAATACGAAATTGTATTGGTACTAGGTATAAAAAAAAAACATAGAGTAAATAAATAAAAATAGAAATGGATAAAGAAATAGTGGGTTCCTTCGTTTCTATGGTTACTTCTTAAACGGTGAGGTCCTCTCTATACACCGGAGCTCCTTCTTTTATTTCATCAATGTTATTGTTAACTTGTACAGTTCACCCTCTTTGGCTCTACCCATGAATTAGCTAGTAATCGGTCTTTCACAACGAGATCCACCTATACAGTAACGGTATTAAATTATGAAGATTAGTTGGGTAGCTGACCCTCTTAGTCCGTTCTTGGAAGAATAAGGCCATAATCTTTCTCTTAAATAAGATTTCCTCTGCTTAATGGATAAGCATTTGTTACCAATGGGGAATTCTTTCTCATCTAAAATTGAAAATTGAGGTGATTGGATTTGCACCAATAGAAACCATAAATTTGATACACAATAAAAGGATACGATAAATCTTTTTTCTTTATTTTTAGGTAGTGAACGGAGTTCTTCCATTCATTCTATCCTATTCACTGGTACTTATCACTGATACGGGAAAAATTTTGTAGTCCCGGTCCATGGTCTGAACGAGTCGCACATACACCCTAGTACATGTTCCTCGACGCTGAGGGCATCCCCGAAGGGCGGGCGATTTGGTGACATTTCTGATTGGCTGTCTTGTGTTTCTAATAAGTTGTTTAATAGTTGGCATGTTGAATTGTATACATAATGAGTTGGTTTAGATCAATCCTAACCGGATGATTATGAATTACTTCTATAATTCTATATTAATAGGATTAATAGTAATAGAAAATATTATATTAACCCCCGGTAAGAAGATAAAATCTCAAATTTCGGATTTGTGCGTGAAATCCCTGCTATTTTTTATTCAACCGCTACAAGATCAACAATTCCATGAGCTTGGGCTTCTGTTGCTGACATAAAAACATCCCTTTCCATGTCTTCGGATACAACCCATAAGGGTTTGCCTGTTCTTTGTACATAAACCCTTGTGATGGTTTCGCGCAGCTTCAGTAGTTCTTCCGCTTCCAGGATAAATTCTCCTGTTTGTGCCTCATAAAAAGAACTAGCAGGTTGATGGATCATTACCCTGATGATTTACTAAATGGTTTTCTCTATCTCGCATGATCATGATGAGTCAAAGATAATAAAAAAAAGATAGGATTAACAACCGTACAGGCATCCTTTGTGCAGTGCATACGGCTCCACAATGGAATTCATTTTTACCTTCCATCGAAGGAATAGAAAATAGAGGATCTATCAGACCCAGAGCAGTAAATGATCCAATAACCACCCTTCCTTTTTTTTTAGTAATTTTAAAATACTATGATGGTTCCGTTGCTTTATTATTTCGTTTGTTATTCAGCAATCCCAAAGTTTCTTTTTTTTCGTATTTCAATTTTAAAATAAATATAAATAAATATTTCGTAGTCTTTCATAACAGAAATATTGTTAAGAGCCTTTCGTCGTGAAAACAAAAAAGTTTGTGACGCTGAAAGAGGCCTCCGATAAATCAGCTAAAATCGGAAATGCCTTTTATCTCATACTACTCTTTCGATACATAATCTAATGGTTTAGAAAAAAAACAAGAAAAAAAAAAATTCTCATATCGAATTCAAAGTGCCATGCTATTATTACTTAATATTCATATTTTATATGGCGAAGGCATAGTTTTCTTTTTTGTCTCAAAAAAAAAAAAAAAAATTCATTGGCGCCGAGCGTGAGGGAATGCTAGACGTTTGGTAATTTCTCCTCCGACTAGAATAAACGATCCCATTGAAGCGGCTAATCCCATGCATATTGTCTGTACATCTGGTCGCACAAATTGCATAGTATCATAAATAGCTACTCCGGGTATTACCCATCCACCGGGAGAGTTTATAAATAAATACAGATCTTTGGTATCATCCTCTATACTGAGATATACCATAAGACCAATAAGTTGATTCGAGATCTCGCTATCAACCTCTTGGCCTAAAAAAAGTAATCTTTCTCGATAAAGTCGGTTGATTAGGATAAAATTGTATCCCTTAAGAACCGTACGGGCACCTTTTGATGCATACGGTTCAAAAAAATAGCGAAAAAAAGAATCAATGTTTAGATTCTAGCCTTCTTTAGAGGACTCTTTCTAACTTCTAATGAAGGGGCTTTTTCTTCCCTTCCATTTTTCAACAAAGATGAGTTTTGTCCTTTGCCCCGAGGTCGTTTATCTATACTATAAATTTCAATAAATAAAAAACCAATTCATTAAATTTATCGAACTAACTTTTCATTGATGTATTGTTTCATCGAGATCAAATTTAAATTGCGATGTCATTTTCTTGTTCCCGAATGGTCTTCTTCAATTCTTTTAGGTTTATGCTCTACTCCGAGTAAAGATCTGCCCGATTTGGATTTGCACATATAGGACAAATGCCCCAATAGCATTTTGCTACCACTTCTTTTTTTTTTCAATTTACTTCATACTTTTAACCAAATATTCAACCAACGTATTCATCATATGACTCGATTGATTAACAGTTTTATAGCAATGCTATTTCTAAATAGAATATGATACAAGTAGTAATCATAGAATAGATAGATTCCAAATTGAGTTTTTTCTAAGCGGAGCCTGGATACTTCATTTTATTAGTACAACCAAGAAAACCATAAATTATTCTAATTGATAATATTAATCTGGATACCCCCCAAAAAATAGATCTAATTGCACTTCGCGCTCCAAATTTTTGATAATTAAATCAATCCGTCTTGGGCGAAAGAGAGGATATCTCGATCGGGGGAGAGAACGGGGAAATACCATATGACCCAATATATCTGACAAGTCGCACTATACGTCAACCCACGATGCATCTTCCTCTCCAGGACTTCGAAAAGGTACTTTTGGAACACCAATAGGCATTAAAGCAAAGAAAAAAGAATTAAGTACTATAGCTCACTTTGATGTGGAAGCGTAACAATGGGTTTATTGTCTTAATAAATAAGATCGGCCTTTATCAGATTTTATCTTTTAGCATATTTTATACATAGATTGAATAAGTTCAGAAAAAAGGAAAACAGAATGAATAAGGGGAAAATTCTTCCGAATAGGTCTTTTGAATGATGAACAAATATGTATACATTCACTCATATAAAATAGGATCAATTCCCATCCACCATTGCGTATTGGTACTTATCGAGTATAGAATAGATCTGCTTCTTTTTGTTCCTACGAATAGAATAGAATTGTTCCATTATTACTAAAAGAATAGACCAAATATTAATCCTTTCGCCAAGATAATCCCCTCAAAAGGGGAGGTCCATAGCATAGTTTTTTTCAGTGCAATAAAGTTACATAGTGTCTATTTTTCGTTAATAAAGGGGTATTTCCATGGGTTTGCCTTGGTATCGTGTTCATACCGTTGTATTGAATGATCCCGGTCGTTTGCTTTCTGTTCATATAATGCATACAGCTCTAGTTGCTGGTTGGGCCGGTTCAATGGCCCTATACGAATTAGCAGTTTTTGATCCCTCTGATCCTGTTCTTGATCCAATGTGGAGACAAGGTATGTTCGTTATACCCTTCATGACTCGTTTAGGAATAACCAATTCATGGGGGGGTTGGAGTATCACAGGAGGGACTATAACGAATCCGGGTATTTGGAGTTACGAAGGTGTGGCCGGAGCACATATTGTGTTTTCTGGATTGTGCTTCTTAGCAGCTATCTGGCATTGGGTGTATTGGGATCTCGAAATATTTTGTGATGAACGTACAGGAAAACCCTCTTTGGATTTGCCGAAGATTTTTGGAATTCATTTATTTCTCTCAGGGTTGGGTTGCTTCGGTTTTGGCGCATTTCATGTAACAGGATTGTATGGTCCGGGAATATGGGTATCCGATCCTTATGGATTAACCGGAAGGGTACAAGCTGTAAATCCTGCGTGGGGTGTCGAAGGGTTTGATCCTTTTGTTCCGGGCGGAATAGCCTCTCATCATATTGCAGCAGGTACATTGGGCATATTAGCGGGCCTATTCCATCTTAGTGTTCGTCCGCCCCAACGTCTATACAAAGGATTACGTATGGGAAATATTGAAACCGTCCTTTCGAGTAGTATCGCTGCTGTCTTTTTTGCAGCTTTTGTTGTTGCTGGAACTATGTGGTATGGTTCAGCAACTACCCCGATTGAATTATTTGGTCCCACTCGTTATCAATGGGATCAGGGATACTTCCAGCAAGAAATATATCGAAGAGTTAGTGCCGGGCTAGCGGAAAATCAAAGTTTATCAGAAGCTTGGTCTAAAATTCCTGAAAAATTAGCTTTTTATGATTACATCGGGAATAATCCCGCAAAAGGTGGATTATTCAGAGCGGGTTCCATGGACAACGGGGATGGAATAGCTGTTGGGTGGTTAGGACACCCTGTTTTTAGAGATAAAGAAGGGCGCGAACTTTTTGTACGCCGTATGCCGACCTTTTTTGAAACATTTCCGGTTGTTTTAGTAGACGGAGACGGAATTGTTAGAGCCGATGTTCCTTTTCGAAGAGCAGAATCGAAGTATAGTGTTGAACAGGTCGGTGTAACAGTTGAGTTCTATGGCGGTGAACTCAATGGAGTCAGTTATAGGGATCCTGCTACTGTGAAAAAATATGCTAGACGTGCTCAATTGGGTGAAATTTTTGAATTAGATCGTGCTACTTTGAAATCCGATGGGGTTTTTCGTAGCAGTCCAAGGGGTTGGTTTACTTTTGGGCATGCTTCGTTTGCTTTGCTCTTCTTCTTCGGACACATTTGGCATGGTGCTAGAACCTTGTTCAGAGATGTCTTTGCTGGGATTGACCCAGATTTGGACGCTCAAGTAGAATTTGGGGCATTCCAAAAACTTGGGGATCCAACTACAAAAAGAGTATAGTCTGATACAAGATTGCTCTGTTCCTTTTTTCCTTTATTTTTTGATTTGACATAGTATAGGGTACCGGATAAATCTTGATTCGGATTGCTGACTTTTCTTTGACTCTTGTCTTGGTCTTTTTTTTATCCGGAAAAAGATCCCAACTAAACAGGTATGGAAGCTATAATTGTAAACCGAAATCAAATCTATGGAAGCATTGGTTTATACATTCCTCTTAGTCTCGACTCTAGGAATCATTTTTTTCGCTATCTTTTTTCGCGAACCGCCTAAAGTTCCAACTAAAAAGGTGAAATGATTTCTCATTATCTCAATTGAAGTAACGAGCCTCACAATATTGTGAGGCTCGTTACTTCAACTAGTCCCCGTGTTCCTCGAATGGATCTCTTAGTTGTTGAGAGGGTTGCCCAAAAGCAGTATATAAGGCATACCCAGTAAAACTTACAAGTAAACCAGATATAGAGATGGCAACTAGGGTTGCTGTTTCCATTATTATATAATTTCAAGACCACAATGGATCTATGATAAGATCATTTATTTACAACGGAATGGTATACAAAGTCAACAGATCTCACTGAATAAAAAAAAAATACAGGATTATTTATGGCTACACAAACCGTTGAGGATAGTTCTAGATCTGGGCCAAGACGAACTATTGTAGGGGATTTATTGAAACCATTGAATTCGGAATATGGTAAAGTGGCTCCTGGGTGGGGAACTACGCCTTTGATGGGTGTCGCGATGGGTCTATTTGCGATATTCCTATCTATTATTTTGGAGATTTATAATTCTTCCATTTTACTGGACGGAATTTCAAGCAATTAGATTCGATTCACAAGAACCCCTAAAGAACTTTTCAATAAAAAGTAAAGTATGTAGGTTTCCGCTTTTTAGCCCACTCTTTTTGGTAGTTCGATCGTGGAATTTCTTTTTTTTCTGTATTTCCGGAATATGAGTGTGTGACTTGTTAGAATTGATCCTATGGATACGACAGAGAATAAGTCGGTCATCTTGATCAAGATGATTTTATCTCGTTGGATATTCAGTCTAGGCTAGTATCTGGAGCACAGAATATATGAAATAGATTACAAAATATTAGAACAAATATTAGAACTATGATTCATACTTATCAGACCTCGTGGCCGGACTCCGAAAAAAGAGTTAGAAGTGATAAATTCAAAAAATTTTATTCTTTCGTTTATACTTATTTTGGTTAAAGGATAAACGTTTCTTTGTCTTTTTTTCATTATATTCAGTCATTGAATAAGTGATAATCCAAGGGTTCTTACTCAGGGAATTGTGGAACTTTTTTTTGGAAGGTTTTATTGAATCATCGTGGTTCTAGTATGAATCTAAGGTTTTAATTGATTCATAGGGTCTTAACAAGAGAATTCCTATCAATAATAAAGAAAACAAGAGTAAAGTCGCATTACACACAAAT